AAAATTCCATTATTGGCTTACTATTCATCGAACGATACGGATCGATCTAGCAATGATGGAATATATATTCTGTTTACTGAATCACATGAAATTTTAGCCAACTCCATAATATATATATATTTCATACGTATGAAGGGAGACGAGACGGAGGAATGAAGAACATTTCCGACATAAGTTCGAATTTGCGACAGGTACAAATAGAAAGAGATAAAACATTGCTGGAAAAAAAATTCTGTCACTTTCACTTGTAGAATCTTGTATAGAATATCAAAACGAACTCCATTTTTACCTATTATTATGTATTATTATGATATTACGACCAGATTGGGTACAAAAAAAAAAAAAAGAAAAAAGGATTCAAGACGAAATCGGCTCCCTATGAATGAGATAAAGATAGAATAATCAGGAGCAGTGTAGGGTTTCTTTTTTTTTTTAGCACATTGAATTTCATTCAAATTTGCGTTTTGATAGTAGAATTTATAGAATACGATTGAATTGCATAATTAAGAATAATAAGAGTAGTAATTATTAAGTACATGTCGATATAGCTATCTAGTTATCCGCATATCACATCTATTATCCGAATTCACTTGTAGCAACATGGATCAGCACTCTATTCTAATTCCTATTTTCTATTTTCTATTTAATATATTAAATGAAAAAGAAACATTGAAGCACGATGATTCTATATAGAGATATGTGCATAAGAGAGAGACCCGGCTCGGTATCCGCGTAACAATTTCGGTTCTGGGGTTTACATATACACATATATTTTGTTATAATTGAAATTGAAAAGGATTTCTTATTGAAAATTATTGATACTGATTAGTTTAGTCATAAATCAATTTCATCATAAAGAATAAATTGGATTTTTTTATGCCATTAAAGAGACACAATTTGAGATAAAAATTTAATTTATTAATTTGAAGTTAAGTTACTAATTCAAAGTAAATAGTTAATGGTTCCAATTTGCCCTTAATTTTTCAGTCTGTGACCGGAATCTATTTTTTTCTCTTTTCTATTGAATATTGAATATTGAAAAAGAGAAGGGGAGCTTTTAAGCGATGTATGTTTTGATATAAAATGAGTCGAAGAGAATAATCTAAACTGGATCCAATAAAAATTTTTAATGCATTTTTGGAAAAGGATAAGTACAATGGGATTCAAGACAAAAAAAAGAATTAGTATTTAGTATTAGTAATAGAATATAGATAATTTTTTTATCCATTTTGGATCAGAGATCGGATCGGGTTTGGCGGCATGGCCAAGTGGTAAGGCGGGGGACTGCAAATCCTTTATCCCCAGTTCAAATCCGGGTGTCGCCTGATCAACAAAACAAAAGGCTTGGGATTTCCTATCCGCCTATCCAATCCGACTTAATCCTAGACGGAGTCCGTAGGCACTGCCTTAATAAGGGTAGTGTAAGATAACTAGGCTGATAGTCTTTCGTATCATCTCTTCTTCAATCCTAGGAGCAAAAATGGAGTGTCCTTTAGAAACCTTTGTATACCAAGATTTCCAACCTCGTACTCTCGTAGTTCTGAATACCAAAATGTACTCTTACTATTTTTTTTTATCAAAAAAATGGCTCGAACCGATCATTAAACATTAATTAGTCAGGGTTCCTTCATCCCTATTCTATTAGTACTGATTTGGATCACACCCAGAACCCAGATTTTAAGAAAAAAATTACGGTCTTTTATAGAACCTACCGATTCTCAAAGTCAAGTATCGACAGGCCTAGTCCTTTGTCTCTGCTTCTGCGGGGCACGAATTCTTCGAATTAGATTAGATCAGCAGGATAAGAAATAAATTTAGTAGTTGTGTAAGGGACTGAAGATACTTTGTATCTAGACTCATGAGAATCTCTGAGTACTTATACATTCAATCGGAACAGTTGGTCGGCTCTTGTAGAGGAAAAGTCAAAGTTGAAAAAAAAGTTTTCTTTGCCGGGATTACAAAAAAGAATGTATGTAATAATAGCAGTAGTGGTTTCTTCAGATTTTTTCACAGAAAGACAGTAAGGGTTAGATCAAATAGGAAATAGAGGTATCTTATCCGATAGATAATTATCTATCTTGATGATATATTTTTCTTTCTTTTGCTTATGAAAGAAGGGTAACAAATATAAATATTAAATATATAGTACTTAACTATTCTTACATGTTCTATTAGGAGTGTTCCTTTGATATTTTCAAAGAAAAGATATATGTATTGCACTTGCGCTTAATGCTTCCTAATTTTACCCCAAAATTCCTGTATTATAGGAATTTTTATGGGTGGATTCGTTGAATTGGTTTGGTTCATCAATAACCTTAAGTCAGAATCCTATTTTGACTCTGCGCCATTGATTCCACTATGATTATTAATCAATAATGGAATAATTCCTTCATAGAAATAGGGGACATAATTCACATGGATATAGTAAGTCTCGCTTGGGCTGCTTTAATGGTAGTCTTTACATTTTCCCTTTCACTTGTAGTATGGGGAAGGAGTGGACTCTAGAGCCAGTAGGGGTACTACTAATTGAGTAATCGATTGAGTAATCGAATTGTATCAATTGTTTATTGATCGTTTTGCGAAGCCTTAAAAAAAGGTGTCTCTGTTTCATTTCAAAATGATACAAAATTATACTAGAATATAGTAATCAATTAAGAAAATACAATATTGAATAATAACCATTCGATTAAACAATGAATGGTTATGGTTATTATAATTGTATTTCGAAACTCAAATCTACGCATTATAGGAAATTTTTCCAATCGAATTTTTCCTAAATATTCTATTTTGATGAATCAGCTCTTATCAGAATTATGGATATTACAATGAGAAAAACCAATACCTATTTTTTTCTTTATTTGGTTCCCTCTTTCTTTACTTTTACTGTTCTAAAAAAGGGTCGTTCTGCTATTACATTACGGCAATACATACTTTCTACTGGAAACGGCTAGTGATTGCCCAAATAGGGGTTCTACATCTAATAAAATTAGATCGTTCTTTCGTGGAACGATCCACATATCGCACATTTCAGGGTTGTTTTAGCCTCATAAAAATTTTATGCTTTTTTGACTCATCTCATGTTATTTTTAAGCATGAAAAATTGGCGGGGTCTACTCTACTATCCGAACTCTGGTTTCCAAATTCGAAGAAGTTGCTATAGAACTATACGAACCATCTGTTAATGTAATGGTTCAATCAATCAATTTTTGGTATGGTAAATAAATAAAAAAAAATATTCCTTAGTTTTGTTTTCTTTTATTTTTATTCTTTTATATAGGATATGCCCATACTATTCTTCCTCCATTAATTCTTTCGACAGATCCTAGGATCTATATATAGAAAGTTTCTATTTGTATACAATAGAACTTTCTATACTAGATAAATAGTATATAATATTAGATTAGATAGTGTGGTAGAAAGAACTATATATAGTTCTTTCTACCACACTATCTCAGATACTTGTGATTTCAGCTCGATCATTTCATTTCAAACTTAGAGTTTGAATCCCTTTATTTCGTTTCTTCAATCATCGATAAGAACTAATAATTCAAGTTTCATTCAAATTAATCATTTTGGCTGACTGTTTTTACGTAGATGATGAGTAAAAAAGCAGTAGGAACTAGAATAAAGAGCGCAGTAGCAATAAGTGCGAGAATATTGACTTCCATAATCTAATTTTTTTTGTTTCACAATAACTCGGGATCTAATCCCATAGAGATGATAAATTTGACTCCTATAAATTAAAAATTCAATGGGATGAATTGCATCCCGAGGATACTGAATCGGATAAATATTATGAATAAAATAACAATATCTGATCTATCAAATCGATTCATCGTCGAGAATTGAATAGTATAACATAGGAAGATCCTTTTTCCATACTAAATACAAAAATAGGATTTTTTTTGATCAGAAACCATTGGATTTTCATCCTCTTACACCTTTTCTTTTATATAACCTATCATCTTCCTTATACAATTCTACTTCTTTATACTTATAAATACAATTATGAAGTATCATATGGTCGGCATTCTGTGGGTCATACACAGGTCCAAACAAAAGAGTAGAAATGAGATAGAAAAAAGAACGGATTAAGTATCAAAAACCGAATATTTCAACAAATTTACTAAAAAGAGGCGTTGCTTGATGGGTCTTTTATTTTATTAATATCCTCCTTCTTGGATTGGGACTGGAACACATACATAAAAAATTAAGTATTTAATTTGAATGAGAATGAGATAGATTGCTTCTAATTGGTAATTGAGGATACACAAACAAAGTCGGATCTACATCTAGAAAAGATGTAATGTAGTTTAATCTGAACTGAAAAGTACTCTGTCAAGATAATTATGTTAAGTTTATTGTGTATCGTACAATAAACGAATACAATTTGTGTCTGTAATCCCGGTAAAAATATGGACACTCTATTCCATTTCGTTGATCAATAACAATCGAAAAAGAAAGTGAAAATGGTATCTTTTCAAATACTGAATATAGTCTGAATATGGTAATACCACCAATTATACTAATCTACATACGTCTCTCCTTTATCAGTACTGGTGGAAGAAATAGAAATTTCCGTATTTTTGTCTGATGTGATGATAAATGCGAAACGAAAAACAAATAAAGATTCCTTCGAATTCGATTTTGCTCCCCGTCTTCCTTTTCAGAGAAAAGGGAGAGATGAATTGAGAAATTCATCGGATCCTAGTTCGGGACTGACGGGGCTCGAACCCGCAGCTTCCGCCTTGACAGGGCGGTGCTCTGACCGATTGAACTACAATCCCAGCGAGGTGTATGGCATATACATTCTTATGAAACCATAAGAATATTTGTCGTGTTGTAAGAGACACACGAATGATATATTGATATCATATCCACACGGATATGGACTTTAGTGAGAGTGGCACAGATTATTAGTAACCTGTGGTTATTTTATTACCACAAATAATAATCAATCTTTCAATGGTAAAGATGACTCCTTTTTCTTTCTTGATACTTAAAAATCTAGATCGTTAGAAAGATCAGAACGGATAAGGAAAATATGGATGGATAAGAAAAAAATTACTCTTTCTCTTTATTTCCACGGATCAGGAATTTATGTTTCTAGAAAAACAATTTGTTATATCATACTCATGGAGCGGCGAATTTTTGGGCCGAGCTGGATTTGAACCAGCGTAGACATATTGTCAACGAATTTACAGTCCGTCCCCATTAACCGCTCGGGCATCGACCCAGGAAGAATTCATTCTTAGGTTTATTGATAATCCAATCTATGATCAACTTCCTTTCGTAGTACCCTACCCCCAGGGGAAGTCGAATCCCCGCTGCCTCCTTGAAAGAGAGATGTCCTAAACCACTAGACGATAGGGGCATATCCGCCCGACCGTCATTATAATCATACTATGATGATAGTATGAGTAGTTTTTTGAAATTGTCAATATAATCTAATGGTATGACTAGATCCGAAGAGTTTTTCCTTCCTACTTTCTTTCTATGTTATGATCCTATAGAATTTTTTGATTTGATGATTCATCAATGAATCATCCCATACTATTATATATAACGTATATATAACGAAATGAAGTATAGGATTCCTTCAGTTCAGACAGTGATTGGTCCGACAGAAAAAGGGGTTAAAGTAAAACTTCATTTAATTTCTTCAATTTGAACTCATTGCTTCGTTCATCGTTCAGATGAAATATGCCTATCCCTATCTCACACTAAGCCCGAAAATTCAAAAACGATAACAATTTTCTTTTTTATTTTTTATAGGAATTCGGTTCGAGGTACGAATCCCCTCATCACATGATTCAAGAAAATATCTTGAATCTATGCCGATGTCGGGTTGGTACATGTATGAATCAAGTGAATCTTGTTTTGCTGGGTCAGTAAAAGTAAACAAAGCAAGTGGGGTCGGTCTTGAAACAATTCACTGCATTCTTTTTTTGATCAAAAAAAGAACAAAAAAATTTACCCACTTCCCAGATAAATAAAATTCCTTGTTCCTGAATGAGAGTTCCTATGCATATATGTATATATGTACATATAGTACTAGGTACTAGTGCATATATACATATATGCAGTAGACTCATAATGGAAAATGGCTAGTTCCTGAATTGAATAAAACGAGCCCTTTTAACTCAGTGGTAGAGTAACGCCATGGTAAGGCGTAAGTCATCGGTTCAAATCCGATAAGGGGCTTTTTACACCAAACTCAGGTTTTAGTCTTTATTTTCTATTTCAGCCGAGAATAGAGATATTGTTGATCTTTCTAAAATAAAAAAGAAAAAGGTAACCATCATTATAATGAGTTCTTATTATTATGAGTTATAGTTAGAAAGTTGAACATTTATTCATCATTATCATAATGACTAATTTCACTTATTAGGAGGAATCTACCCGTAGTGACATAGTAGACCTTTTCATGTCTCATTATTCCATTTTTTGTCCTGGCGAATAAATATTCCAGATATCCAATCCCTATTATTAATCGAAAAACCAAAGTATTCCTACTTATCCATTGTTCCTATCAAATCCACCTTAAAATTATAAATCAAGAAAAGTAAGTAGACCTGACTTATTGAATCATGACTATATCAGCTATTCTGATATTTAAATTCGATATAGATTAAATTGTAGGGGCGGATTTTTTTTATTTCCTTGGGCCGCACCGCACAAGGCAAGAATTTGTCAATATTTTCGACTTCATCTTCTTGTTACTTGTTACTGGACCTTCTATAGGAATAAATTGCTATTCTTTTCCGCTACATATACAAAGTATATTATATTTTATATTTATATTTCGAAAATCAATTTTTCAATACCTTTTTCTTGATTTCTGAATCCGATATTGTTTTGTTGTTCCGCCAATACAATAGAGAACGAATGCGAGAAGAGGGCTTTCATTTCCAGTCTACCATTATTTAAATATTTAATTATTTAATAAATATTTAATTATTTAATTTAGGGACAGGGAAAAATGGGGAATTTTCTTTTTTTTTTTTTTGTTTAACCCGTTAAAAATATACTCTGGAATATGAGTCATAGGACAATTCAAGGTTCAAATGGTTATTATAGTACATAGTAAGGACTAATCGAATCGAATTCATGGATTTACTTAAGTAAGTTTGTGGCCCAATAGAAAAGAAAAAAGAAGAATGTTTATCTTCGAAACCCATTGTAAGGGGCATTAAACAAAGAATCGTTCATAGATAATAGAACTATCGCACGCCCTGTAAACAAGATGAAGTGCTCGAAAATGGTTGAAGTGAAGTAGTTGAATAGGAGGATTACTATGACTATAGCCCTTGGTAGGTTTGCCAAAGAAGAAAACGATTTATTTGATATTATGGATGATTGGTTACGGAGAGACCGTTTCGTTTTTGTAGGCTGGTCCGGCCTATTGCTCTTTCCTTGTGCTTATTTTGCTTTAGGAGGTTGGTTCACAGGTACAACTTTTGTAACTTCGTGGTATACCCATGGATTAGCCAGTTCCTA